ATTGCTAGTACACCTATTGTGATTCCCAATACAGGAGTAAAAATAGGTACGAGCATCCATATGCTCCCATAAAACTCTTTTAAGTATTCCAATCTGGAAAAAGAATTGATATCTTGTGCTTCTGGTGTATCAATTATCATTTCAACGATCAACTTCTCCCATAATTATATCTATGCTACCTAGTATCGTCATAATGTCAGCCAATTTCATTCTTTTAACTAATTGAGGAAGAATTTGCAAATTGATAAAACCTGGAGGTCGAATTTTCCATCTCCAAGGAAAAACATTCTGATCTCCTATCAGAAAAATTCCCAACTCTCCCTTTGGGGCTTCGACTCTCACATAAAGTTCTTGTTTCGACAATTCAAAAGTAGGAGAAGTCTTTTTACTAATAAATCGATATTCAAAATCATTTAAGTCGGGATTCCTCGCTCTATCAAAGCATCGGATTTCTAAATTCTCATAAGGCCCCCCTGGAATTCCTTCCAGGGCCTGTTGAATAATTTTTATAGATTCCACCATTTCACCAATTCTTACTAAATAACGAGATAATGAATCTCCTTCTTTTTGCCATTGGACTTCCCAATCAAATTCGTCATAAGACTCATAATGATCAACTTTACGAAGATCCCATTGCATTCCGGAAGCTCGTAGCATTGGTCCTGACAAACCCCAATTTATTGCTTCTTCTACACCAATAATGCCCACTCCCTCAACTCGTTCTAAAAAAATAGGATTACGCGTAATAAGTTTTTGATATTCAGAAACCTCTGTTAAAAAATAATCGCAGAAATCCAAACATTTATCTATCCATCCATGCGGTAGATCGGCAGCTACTCCTCCTATACGAAAATAATTATGCATCATTCTCATGCCGGTGGCAGCTTCGAATAGATCATAGACTAATTCTCTTTCTCTGAAAATATAGAAGAAAGGAGTCTGTGCACCAATATCTGCCATAAAAGGGCCAAGCCATAATAAATGAGAAGCTATACGACTCAACTCCAACATAATCACTCTAATATAGCTGGCTCTTTTAGGTATTTGAATATTTCCCAACTGCTCTGGTGCGTTTACGGTTATTGCTTCGGTAAACATAGTAGCTAAATAATCCCAACGTGTTACATAAGGCAAATATTGTATAATTGTTCGGTTTTCTGCAATTTTTTCCATCCCTCTGTGCAAATAACCCAGTATTGGTTCACAGTCAATAACATCTTCACCATCTAACGTAACGATGAGTCGAAGAACACCGTGCATTGATGGGTGATGAGGACCCATATTGACTATCATGAGGTCTTCTCTTGTTGCTGGTACATTCATAGGTTTTCCCCCGATTCATTCTTCCTGAAACCGAAAAGAAGTTCATCAAAATTCAAGATCCACTAAATCAAATAATTCAAAAGGACTCTTAAAATTAACGAATTTTTGTCTCCCGAATACCCAACTGACCAATTAATTCTTTATAACGTATTCTATTTTTCTTTGCCAAATAAGACAGCAACCGTTGCCGTTTTCCCAGAATTTTCCGTAGACCTCTCTGAGATAAATAGTCTTTTCTGTGCAATTCCAAATGTGAAGTAAGTCTTCGGATCTTATTGGTGAAACCGAAGACTTGAAATTCAACAGATCCCCTATTTTCTCCTTTTTGAGAAATAACTGAAATGAATAAGTTTTTTACCATAAAACAAAATCTTCTCCTCCCCCCCCCTTTTTTTTTATTTTACCCATCAGTAATAATAATAGAATTAGAATAATAATATAATGCTGGTCATTTTAATCGGGTATACGAAATAATCTTAATTTCGTTAGGGATACCTAGTGTATAAAATTAACTTAGTCAATTGGATATAGGGGATAGAAATAGGTATATTTTTGGATTCACAAATCACACAAGAGATTAGACCTAAAATAAAAAATAAAAACATTCTTTTGAGTCATTTCGAAATCCCCTATTCATGTATGAGAATGTAATGTACACTATTGCATGTGTGCATTTGTTTACTTTCATATACTAGATCTAGTAAGGATATATAAAAAGATATACTAGATCTAGTAAAGATATAAAAAATGTGATATCAACGAATTTTCAATCGTGGATACATATGTATCCTTAACATACTGAAACAACTACCATTATTGTTATCAAACCAATAGCGATTCATACAAGCTAAATCTTCTAATCGATAATTGGGCCAGAGAAAGAACTTTAATTTTTTTAATTTAATTAATTGATTTTTATCTCTATCAAGATCAAGATATGTGTTTTCATCCAAAAAGTTATTACAGCTGTTACCATTGCAAAATCCCGAATTTCTAGTCATACCATTCCTCTTTCTCAAAAAAAAACAAATTAGAATTCTAAATTTTCTACGATGCCGAGGCGATAAAATATTTTCAGGAACAAAGAAATCATAATGATTTTTGTCTTTATTTCCAATTATCTTTTGATATCTTGCGCTGAATTTTTCAAGATTCTTATTATCACCATATTTTTCTTCTCGATATTTTTGATTTGTTTGGAACTTACTCTTATGAACCAATGAAATACCTATAGTTTGATACATAAAAAATTGTCCATCATTTTTTACAGACAGACGAATTGGTTCGATAATAAAAAGACCTCTTTTCATCAATTCTGGAAGAGTTAAATTTTTATGAACCGGTATTAGATCCAGACTCATTTCTCCCCTTTGAATAGACGATATAAAAATTTCTCTTGGATTTATCAGCCTAAGCAAGAGACAATATACCTTGATATTATTGATCATTTTTTTAGTTAAAAAATCATCCCATCTCAATTGAAAAAGCAAATATCTTTTTAGGAAGAAATCGAGTTCCGCTTGCGTGTGATTCTTGAATTGCTTGTTCTTTGTACGTTTTTGCATGTCTGAGTTTGATCCTGCTGCATAATCTTCTTCAATATCTTTTTCGTGGTTTGAGAAGACTGATTCAAGATTTCCTTGGTTTTGTACATCTGATACAAGATCTATTTGTTCTGCGGATTCTTTTTCTTCTCGATTTAGATTCTCTAATTTAAAAAGTTTTTTTTCATTGGATGGTATAAAAAAATTACCTTTTTTCGTTTGATTGCTATTTCCATTTTTACTATAATTTTTATTTCCATTAAAATTTAAAAGAAGTAATTTGATTGGTATAACCCACGCTTTCATTTTATATGTATTATAAAGTTGCACAAATTCTGGGAAGAACCAAGATTCCAGATTCGATATGGAACGATTTAGTATTTCTTCATTCATCCCCATCCAATCAAAAAGGTTTTTTTTTTGATTGGATGGTTTGATTTCTTGACCTTGTGTGAGATAAAAAAGACCTTTATTCTTATTAATTTCCATTATGTGAAAAATATTCGACCCAGCCTTGGTATTTTTATTACTGTCGATACTGGTGTCGATACTGGTATTAATCCAGGCCTCAATATCGAACTTCTTTCTATTTTTAAAGCAAAAATGGAGAATTTTCCAATCAAAATATTTTCTATCCGGTTTTTTTTTTTTACACTCTATATACATAATCTCATCTTCGTCTAGGTAATTCTTGATAGGGATATCCCCCAGTATATCAAAAAATTTTCGTTTCTGCGTGTTGTAATTATCAGAAATATTTTGGTTATTATTTACTTGTAATGGTAATCCATAAATAGATGAGTCATTCTTATCTTCATAATTAATAGATTTATATGCTAAAAGGTCATATCTATAGTAGTGTTTTTTAAAACTTTCTTTTTGCTTTGTTAAAGAGTCTGCTTCATAATCATTTTGTTTGCTGTAATGAATTAATTGATCTTTTTGAGCGAAATCCCATTTGGTTAAATCATTAGTTTTATTTTTAACCACACAATGTTGATTTATTCGATTTCGCCACTTTTGTGGCACTAATCTAGACCATATAACTGGAGATAAATATTTATATTCATAATGACTCCTTAACCAGTTTTTCCATTGATTGATTCCAGAATTACGAAGTTTCTTAGGTCTTAATTCATAATGAAATATTTTATGTGCTTCAAAATAATCTTTTCTTTCGTTCTTAAGAAAAAGGGATGTTCCGTTATATTGAAAGACAGATCTTAACTTATACAAGTTAATAAGTTGGGTTTGTGATAATTTGTAAAATACATATGCTTGTGATAAGTAGGAGAAATCACAAAAAATCTGCGAACTCTTATTACTAATATTAGAAACTGACTTTTTTATAATCGAAATAAAGTGAATTTTATTTTGATTTATTTTACCAATTCTTTTTTGATTTCTTTCATTATTGTAAATGTCTTTATCAATAATTTTTTTTGTTGATTCAATAAAAAATTGTGCATTGGTTATGGGAATATTAATGAGACATAGAAAAATCTCTATGTATATTCTTTCAATTAAAACTTTTATAAAATAATGCGATTTGCGAATTAATCGATAATTCCTTCTTTTTAATATTTTCCAAATATTTTTTTGTGATGCTAATCTTTTAGCATTATAACCAACTTTGTTAGGTCTAATATTTTTCTCTGGAGTTAGAAAGAGTTTTTTCTTGTCTTTTATAATTTTTTCTCTTTTTTTTCTGATTGTGCTTGTTCTATCAATTAGATCTTTCATTTTTTTTTCTGTTGATGAATAATTTGTCCAATTCATAGATCCAATTGGAATAGACGATTTATGACCGATCTGATTATTGATTATCGAATCCTTTTGTTTTTGAATTTCACTAGAGTCATATACTTCTCTCAATCCAAATAATAAAGTTGGATTTATTTTTAAGAGTTCTTTTATTATTTTTTTTATAAATATAAAACTTTTAATAACCCATTTTTTTGTTTCTTTTAAGGCCCTTAAAAATCTAAAAAATTTTGTTCGTTCTTTTAAAACTCTCAGAAGCATAAAATACTTGTTTTTAGATTTTCTAATTCTTTTTTTAAGTTCTTTCGAAATGGGTTTAAAAAAGGACGATCGTTTTCGGGGCGAACCAAAAGGCAGATCGGTTTCCAT